CTAGATAAAAGACACAAACATCGGAAATCTAAGTAAACCAAAAATTCTTCTTCTTAATAAAATACCCAACAGCATTCTACTTCATCTTCTCTTCCCTCCAAAAACTAAAACACTCCGTCAAGTAAATAACATCATAGAATGTTGAGGAAAAAGACACAAAACTCTTTTAAATCCTATTCGAAGGTAAAAAAATAGATTTAACAAACTTCCAAAAATTAGAATTATACTAAAAAATATTAATTTACTTTTCAATAAACATCTTAAAGCCAAAAACTTACTTAAAAACCCTGTTAAAGGGGGTAAACCACCTAAAGACAAAACCACTAAAATTAATAAAATTCTTACTCACGGATTATAATATACCAATCGACCTAAAATAGATAATTTATATAAATTTACCTCTTTTTTTACCAAAAACATCGCTCTTCTTAAAATTATATATATAATAAACATTACACAACTAGTCCTTATAGACACCCTTAACACTCTACAAACTCAACCTATATGTCTAATAGAAGAAAACGCCATTATCTTCCGCATTTGTACTTGATTCAATCCCCCTCAACCACCTATCAAAACAGAAACACTTCCCAACCTTATCAAAATAAAACTTTTTATTCTTCTATGCACTTTTATTAATATAACAAAAGGGGCCACCTTTTGCCAAGTAGATAAAAGTAAACCTTGCAAAAACCCAACTCCCTGTATTACATCTGGAAACCAAAAATGACAAGGAAATAATCCTAACTTCAAACTAATAGCCAGCGTTAACATTACTGAACCAAAATAACTTAACGGTTTACTTATAGATCAAGAAGAATATAACCGTAACTGTATTAAAGCTACATTCAATATAATACCTGCCCTAAAAGCCTGAACTAAAAAATACTTCACTGTAGATTCTACATTTCGCGGTCTAAAATCATAACATAACAAACACAATATTGACAAAGTATTTAACTCCAAACCAACCCACACAGTAAATCAACTATGTCTTCTAACAACAATTAATACTCCTACAACTACTTTCAAAAGTAATAAAAATATAACCTTTCGATTCATAAAACTTGGAAGGATTCTAACCTTCTAACATCTAATTATCAGCTAGACCTCCTTTCAAAAGAATCAAGTTCCTATTACACTTACCTAATAACTATATGGTAAACCTTTAACCAACATTAACAAAACCCTAAAATAAATTAATAGTCCTAAAGATAATGGTAAATACTTCTTTCAAGTTAAATACATTAACTGATCATAACGAAATCGCGGATATCTCGCCCGAATTCACAAAAACCCAACTGTTAACAATCCTGTCTTTATCGAAACTAACATTACTTTAAGAGGAAATAATTTATTAACCGGACAACCCCCTCCTATAAACAAAATTACTCTCAACAAATTCATAAATATTATATTTGAATATTCTGCTATAAAAAATAAAGCAAACGGACCCCCTGAATATTCAACTTTATAACCAGATACTATTTCTGACTCCCCCTCCGTCAAATCAAAAGGTGCTCGATTAGTTTCCGCCAACGTAGATATAAATCAAATAAAAAATAAAGGTAAACAAACAACTATTAATCAACACCTCTCCTGTGAATTCTCTATCACCTTTAATTTAAACCCACCAGAAAAAACTACTACTCTTAATAAAATTAACCCTAAACTTATTTCATACGATATAGTTTGCGCCACCGCTCGAACCCCACCCAAAAAAGAATATTTAGAATTCGAAGCTCATCCAGATCCTAAAAGTGAATACACTGACAAACTTGACAGCCCCAATATTACTATAAGAGACAATCTAAATTTCAAAATAGCACACCCTACAGGTATAATTCTTCACAACATTATAGCCAATAAAAAAAATAGTATTGGTGAAACATAAAATATATATGGAGACGCTTTTGAAGGCTTTATAGCTTCCTTAATTAACAACTTAAAACCATCAGCTAACGGCTGAAACAATCCATAAGGCCCAACTATTTTCGGTCCCTTACGAAATTGCATATAACCTAAAATCTTACGCTCAATCAAAGTCAACAATGCCACTGCCAACAACACAGGGATTATAAAACCCACAGATTTTAAAAACAAGATAATCTGATCCATAATTAAGAAGAAGAATTGAACCTCTAATATAGAAAACTTAGACTTCTCGCATTAACCTTTTTGCTATCTTAATAAAAAACTATTATATATAATAATTTATTTCATTTTTGAAATTTATCAAAAACCCCTTGATTGGAAATCAAATATACTAATATACTTATGAAACATAATAAGAAAAGGACTCTAACCTTCCTATATGAATTTACAATTCACCGCTCTAACACTCTGCCATCTCATTAAAAAACTAGTTAAAAAATAACCTTGGACTGTCAGACCAAAATTACTGGTAACCACACCTGTGTTTTTTAAAAATAAAGAGAGGTATTTACCCTTCCATTTTTGAGGTATGAACCCAAAAGCTTATCATTTAGCTTACTTTATTTAATATTTTCCCTTAGAGCTTGTAAATTAAGCATTTCTTTTACACAGAAAAGAAATTTGTGAAAATCAAATTATTGGAAGTTTTGACGGACCTTATTCTCCCGTATCCATAGATTTGCAATCCAATATGTTTCTTACACTACAAAACCTTTAAAGATTAAGAAAACTTTATATTCTTATTTAAAACTTTGAAGGCCTTTAGTTTTATTAACTTAAATCTCTAAAATTATATATAGTGAATTTAGTTTTAACAAAAACATTTATTCTGCAAATACACGATAAAGGTTTAAATCCTTTAATTCACAATTAGATGAAAGAATCGAACTCTCAATACAAAATCCTAAATCTTGAGCATTAACCCTTTTGCTAATCAAACCTAAGTTGACAAGTATTGATCCTGTTATCTTTTGGTTAACGGCCAAACGCCTTTTCACTAGGCCACAACTCATCATAAAAGATAGTTTAAACCGAAAAACAAAGAAATTTGACTTCTTAAATATAAGTTCAATTCTTATTCTCTTAATCAGAAAAACAAGAATCAACCTTGTATCAACAACTCCCAAAGTTATTATTTTCAAAATAAACTATTTCCTGTCTTTATTTTATTATATATAACAGAAATTATAAACCATGCAACTAAAACGATGACTTTTTTCTACAAACCACAAGGATATAGGAACACTTTATTTAATATTCGGCGCCTGAGCTGGAATAATAGGTACTGCAATGAGCGTAATAATACGAACCGAACTTGCTCAACCAGGATCTCTCCTACAAAATGACCAAATTTATAAAGTAATAGTCACCGCCCACGCCCTTATAATGATTTTTTTCATGGTTATGCCTATCATGATTGGAGGATTCGGTAACTGACTCATCCCCCTAATGATTGGTGCCCCCGACATGGCTTTTCCACGAATGAATAATATGAGTTTTTGATTAATTCCCCCTTCCTTCCTATTACTCCTCGCTTCCGCAAGAGTCGAAAGAGGTGCCGGAACTGGGTGAACTTTATACCCTCCACTATCTAGAGGATTAGCACACGCCGGCGGCTCCGTCGACCTAGCCATATTTTCCTTGCACCTTGCCGGTGCCTCTTCCATTTTAGCATCCATTAACTTCATCACAACAGTAATTAAAATGCGAACACCAGGGATTTCATTTGATCGACTTCCTCTATTCGTTTGATCTGTTTTTGTAACAGCATTTCTACTTTTATTATCAATTCCCGTCCTTGCAGGAGCTATTACAATGTTATTAACTGACCGTAACATAAAAACCACATTTTTTGACCCCGCTGGGGGAGGAGACCCCATTCTATTCCAACACCTTTTTTGATTCTTTGGGCATCCTGAAGTATATATTCTCATTCTCCCTGGATTTGGTATGATTTCCCACGTAATAGCCCATTACGCAGGAAAGAATGAACCATTTGGTTATCTTGGAATGGTATACGCCATTATTTCTATTGGAATATTAGGCTTTCTAGTCTGAGCCCACCACATGTTTACCGTTGGAATGGATGTAGACACACGAGCCTACTTTACTGCCGCCACAATGATTATTGCCGTCCCTACCGGAATTAAGGTATTTAGATGAATGGCCACCCTTCAAGGAAGAAACATACAATGAGACACACCATTATTTTGAGCACTAGGTTTTATTTTCCTATTCACAATAGGAGGACTCACCGGCATAGTATTATCTAACTCCTCTATAGACATAACTTTACATGATACTTACTATGTCGTAGCTCATTTTCACTACGTTTTATCTATGGGGGCTGTCTTTGCTATATTTGCCGGATTCACCCACTGATTTCCACTATTTTCAGGTGTTAGACTCCACCCACTATGAAGTAAGATTCATTTCATTATAATGTTTATCGGAGTAAAACTTACTTTCTTCCCACAACACTTTCTAGGATTAGCCGGTATGCCTCGACGTTATTCAGACTACCCCGATGCATACACTTTATGAAACACAATTTCTTCTATTGGATCAACAATTTCATTAATAGCAACCATTATTTTCCTATTCCTTATCTGAGAAGCCTTCTCTACTCAACGACCCCCTATCCATCCTGAATTTTCTTCCTCCTCCCTAGAATGACAATATTTTTCTTTCCCTCCTTCACATCACACTTTCAACGAAACCCCCTCAACTATTCTCCTAATTAATCGATAATAAAAGCTAGTTTAATATAAAACTCCTAGTTTCGACCTAGCCAATTTTGGGCAACAACCAAAGCTTTTATTATGACCTCTTTAATAATAATTACCATAATAACATTCTACCTAGGAATCCTCGGAATATTAATTAAACGCCTCCACTTTCTTTCTATCCTTCTATGCCTTGAACTGTTACTTATTTCTCTATTTCTACTAATTACAATAATATCTTTTCAAAGTAAAAAAATATTTATCCTTTATAAAAAACTCATACTCCTTACATTATCAGCATGTGAAGCCAGTGCAGGTTTATCTTTAATGGTAGCTCTTTCCCGAACACACAAATCCGATTTGGTAAATAAAATAAAAATTCTTCAACAATAAAATGGCAAACTGAACCCAACTAACATTTCAAGATGCATCCTCCCCTCTAATGGAAGAATTAATATATTTTCATGACTATACATTAGTCATTCTCACACTAATAACAATCCTAGTATTATACGGACTCACATCAATATTATTTTCCCCAAAAACAAACCGATTTTTTCTCAAAGGACAAACCTTAGAAACTTTATGAACTATAATCCCTGCTATTATTCTTATTTTCATTGCCCTCCCTTCTATACAACTTTTATACTTAATTGACGAAGTAAATAATCCATTCCTAACAATAAAGGCTATTGGTCACCAATGATATTGAAGATATGAATATGCTGACTACCAAAACATAGAATTTGACTCATACATGATTCCTACACTAGAACTAACTAAAGGAATGCCACGACTCCTTGAAGTAGATAACCGACTCACCTTACCATCCCAAATTCCAATACGAGTATTAATATCCTCTTCAGACGTCTTACATTCATGAACAATTCCATCAATTGGAATTAAGATGGACGCTATACCAGGACGACTAAATCAAGTTAAATTTTTCCTATCACGATGTGGTCTTTTTTACGGTCAATGCTCCGAAATTTGCGGAGCTAACCACAGATTTATGCCAATCGTAATTGAAACAATAAAACTTTCAAAATTTGAAAACTGAATTACTAAAACTTTAGAAAGATAAACTTTGATAAGCTTATAACGGCAAGCATTAAACTCTTAATTTAAATCAAAGTGATCTCACCACCCACTATCAAAGAACATGCCACAATTAGAACTCATTAATTGAATTTTCAATTTCTTTATGATTTGATCTTTTCTTATCTTAGTTTTTTCTATCTTGATTAAATCTTCCATTGTACACAAAAAAATAACTTTAATTAACTCTAACCCTACACTATCCAACAGAAAAATATGATCTTGAATCTAAACAAAATTTTTGACCAATTTTCTCCTGATTTTATAATCTTTTTACCAATTACTTTTATTGCTGTATTAATAAAAATATCCTGATTATTTTTTTCCAGGGCAACTAAATGACTTCCTACACGAATAAACTTATCTATTTTTTTATTTAACACAAATATTATAAAGACAATATTTCAACAAACTAAACCCAGAACCGCTCCTTGAGTTCCTCTAATTACCACAATTTTTACCTTAATTTTCTTTATTAACATTCTAGGATTATTACCATATGCCTTCACCGCCACTAGACACATTTCTCTAACTTATAGTATTGGTATACCATTATGAATGGCTGTCAATATCCTTGGTTTTTACATATCATTTAACTCTCGACTAAGACATTTAGTTCCTCAAGGAACCCCTAGTTACCTTATTCCTCTTATGATAATTATCGAAACATTAAGACTATTTGCTCAACCAATAGCATTAGGATTACGACTCGCAGCTAATCTTACAGCTGGACACCTATTAATTTTTTTATTGTCCTCTGCAATTTGAGTTCTATCTAATACCATCTTTATAGCTAGAATAACCCTCATAATATTTGTATTATTATTTTTACTAGAAATTGGTGTTGCTTGCATTCAAGCCTATGTTTTTACTGCCCTAATTCATTTTTATCTTACCCAAAACATATAAAATTATGACACACCAGCACCCATATCATTTAGTTGACCAAAGACCATGGCCATTAACAGCAGCCATCAGTGCTCTCATGATGACCTCAGGACTTATATTATGATTCCATATAAATTCACTAACCTTATTTTTATTAGGATTAATTCTTCTTAATTTAACAACAATAAAATGATGACGAGACGTAATACGAGAAGCTACTTTCCAAGGTCTTCACACACTACCTGTAATAAAAGGTCTTCGATATGGGATGATCCTATTTATAACCTCAGAAATATGCTTCTTTTTTGCATTTTTTTGAGCTTTCTTTCACAGAAGACTAACTCCTACTATAGAATTAGGCGTATCCTGACCACCCACCAATATAAAACCTATTAATCCTTTCTTAATTCCATTATTAAAAACTGCCGTTCTTCTATCTTCCGGAATTACTGTCACCTGATGTCACCATAGAATTCTCTCTAGTAATCGACATGAAGCCATACAAAGATTATTCATTACAATATTATTAGGAATTTATTTTACCTCCCTTCAAGCCTGAGAATACTTCGACTCACCTTTTACTATAGCAGATAGTGTTTACGGTTCCACCTTTTTTGTCGCCACCGGTTTCCATGGTCTTCATGTTCTCATAGGAACAACTTTTCTGATTATTTGCTTCTTCCGACTCTATACATCTCATTTTTCCAATAATCACCACTTCGGGTTTGAAGCTGCTGCATGATATTGACATTTCGTAGATGTAGTTTGATTATTCCTTTATATCTGTATTTATTGATGGGGGTCTTAAGAGAAAAAAGGATTTAAACCTTTATCGTTTTAGTTTCAAGCTAAATACATTACTATCTGCCATTTCTCCATTTTACTTATATAAAACAATTATATGTATAACCTTATTATTATAAGCCTATCAATTCTTCTAATAGCATTGACTTTTGCTTTCGCCGCTCACTTCCTACCTAACCGCAACATTGACATAGAAAAGAATTCACCATATGAATGTGGCTTCGATCCCCTTAAATTTGCTCGAATACCTTTCTCTTTTCGATTCTTCCTAGTAGCAATTTTGTTTCTATTATTTGACCTTGAAATAGCCCTCCTATTTCCTTTTCCACAAGCTATATTTATTTCAAACCCAAACTTTGTTTTATTATTATCTATTTTATTTTTATTAATCCTAACATTAGGGTTAATCTTTGAATGGACTCAAGGAGGTCTAGACTGAGCCGAATAAACTTAATAATAATGATACATCTTTTTATTGCTTCTACAACTTTAATTATTATCCCATGACTAATTAAACCCAAGTATATTTGGACTTCTTCCATATTTAAATCAATTCTTCTTTGTATTATTTCAATTAAAATTATTAAATCTAATTCCTTTACTCTCTGACATAATATATTCTTAAAATTCGCAATTGATAACCTTTCCTCTCCCCTTATAATTCTGAGTGCATGATTAGTTCCCATTTCATATATAGCCAGAATATATACTTTAAAGAAACAACCTCTTAAGACCCAACAAATTTTTATTTCATTAATAGCTTTTATCTTATTTTCTCTACTACTCACCTTTTCAGCTCTAGAATTATCCCTTTTTTATATTGCCTTCGAAGCCACCCTCCTTCCAACCCTCATCTTAATATCTCGTTGAGGTGCTCAAAAGGAACGCTTTCAAGCTAGAATTTACTTCTTATTTTATACATTAGCAGGTTCTCTTCCATTATTAATTGGGCTAATTTCACTTTACAAAATTAAACTTTCTTTAATAATACCATCAACATCTTTAATAAAAAATATTTCCTCTTCTTTTAATCTATATACTCTCTCTTTCTGATGAATATTTTTCTTAATTGCATTTACTATAAAGATGCCAATTTATGGATTCCATCTTTGATTACCAAAGGCCCACGTAGAAGCTCCCATAGCTGGCTCCATGATTCTTGCAGCCATTCTACTAAAGTTAGGTGGATACGGTCTTGCCCGTACAATCCTTATATTTTTTACCATCAGAGCCAGTACTATCTCTTTTCCCCTAATTACTTTCTGTATATGAGGTTCTCTTATTACTAGTATCATCTGTCTTCGACAAACAGACTTAAAGGCATTAATTGCATACTCTTCTGTTGGACATATGAGTATGGTAGCCTCTGGAATATTTTCCCTCTCTTCATGAGGAATTAAAGGAGCATTAACCCTAATGATTGCCCACGGACTAATTTCTTCAAGATTATTCTGTCTCGCCAATCTAATATACGAACGAAAATCCACACGTACCTTAGCCATAACTCGAGGCTTTAAGCTTTTAACACCCCTTCTATCATTATGATGAATTATAACATGTATATCTAATTTAGGACTACCTCCAACTCCTAATCTAATCGGTGAACTATTTATTATATGCTCAATCATCAATTGAAAAATATCCTCATTACTAATTATAACATTAACTACCATATTTAGAGCTATATATTCTCTCCTAATATTCAAACAAACCAATAAAAAAACTTTTCCAACCTTTTTATCTAAAATTTCACCAATTAATTCCACCGAACACTTCTTAATCTTTCTTCACCTTTTCCCTTTATTTTTGCTTATCTTATACCCTAATCTATTAATAATAGCCTAAATCAACGAATTTAATAAAAACCTATAAGGGTACTACCTTACAAAAATAAATTTTTTATAAAATGATTGATATTCCTTAACAAAAACTTATTACCTAAAAATAGATAATCATGCCCATCTACACCCTAAATAGATAATCCTGACCATTTAAGACTAAAGTAGTTTAATTTTAAACATTAATTTGTGGTATTAAAATTATCAGTTAAACTCTGATCTATAGTCCGAAACTAATTTGCATATTTTAGTCCTGCTAAGTCTTAAAATCTGTGGTTCAAATCCATAGTAGCTTCGATGCCACTAAATATTCATAATACAATATTTACAATCAAATCTTCTCTTATTATTATCCTATTCATAAGAATTTTCCTTTACAAAACTAAAACTCCTTTTACATTTCATCCAACCTATAAAAACAAAAATATTTATAAATTAAATTTTTTTTATAAAAAAAAGATTAAAATACTAAAAACACAAAATAATTTCTTTGTTACATTACTAAAGACAATATCCCTTTTATCATTTATACCACTTTTTATTTCCATCTTTCTTAATTCCCCTGACATAGTAATATCATTTAATAAATGAATTACATTAAAATCTTTCTCAATAAATTTGGAATTCCATTATGATATAAAGTTTAAACTATTTTTTTCAATTGCCCTAACAGTTTCCTCCTCCATATTAGAATTCTCTCAGTATTATATGAAAAACGACCCTAAAAAGAATAAATTTTTCCATTTATTAATAATATTTTTACTAAATATGATTATTCTCACTTCCTCAAAAAACCTATTCATCTTATTCATTGGATGAGAAGGTGTAGGATTTTTATCATTTCTGTTAATTAGCTGATGATTCACCCGCACAAACGCAAAAAAAGCTGCCATACAAGCAATTATATATAACCGCATTGGAGACATTGGCCTACTTTTATTTTTTACATTAATCCTTATAAACCTAAAAACATGATCTATTTCTAGAATTAACATTAGCAATATACCAGCATTAAACATAACTTTAATAGGAGTATTAATAGCGGCAGCTGGTAAGTCCGCCCAATTTGGCCTCCACCCATGGCTCCCAGCAGCAATGGAAGGTCCCACTCCTGTTTCAGCATTATTACACAGATCAACCATGGTTGTAGCTGGTATATTTCTACTAATACGAATAAGCCCACTATACAAAAAACACCCTAACTTTAACACATGATGCCTTATACTAGGAGCAATCACCGCTTTATTCGCCGCCACCACCGCTACTTCTCAACATGATATTAAGAAGATTATTGCTTATTCCACCACAAGCCAACTTGGTTTAATGATGGTTGCCATAGGTCTAAAACAACCTAACATTGCCCTATTTCATATTTGCACTCACGCATTTTTCAAGGCAATGCTATTTCTATCTTCTGGAAGAATAATTCATAATTTAGCTGATGAACAAGACCTACGAAAGATGGGTGGATTATATTTTATCCTCCCCAATACCGCAGCATGCATTTTATTAGGAAGATTAGCACTATCAGGTATACCATTCCTCGCTGGATTTTATTCTAAGGATTTAATTTTAGAGATTTCTCTAATAAAATTCTCAAATCTTTTAAGCATTACATTCGCCTTCATTGCAACCTTACTTACAGCAGTATATTCAACTCGAATTTTAATATTCTCATTTATTAAAATTCCTTCATATCCATCACTCATACCTGTAAACGAAGAAAAAAATAACCTTACTAACGCATTAAATCGCCTAGCAATAGGAACAATCCTATCAGGATGAATAATTACTACATTCATTATATTTATTAAACCCATTAACATTTCTTTCATGTTAAAGTCAATCGCTCTTATAATTACCTTTACCGCTCTTTTCTATTCCATTCCAATCTTAACTATATTCAAACAAACCAATTTATCATCCGTATTTTATTTTATTAAAACATTCACAACCTGACAATGATTTTATGAAAAGGCCTCGCACCTTTTGATTTCAAAGTTAATTCTTATAATCTCCTTAACTCTAAGCACACGAAAAACCGATCAAGGATGAAACGAATATATTGGCCCTCAAGGTATAGGATTAATCAATTACTCCTTCTCTCAATCCTATCAAAGAATTCAATCAGGATATATTAAGCACTACTTACTAATGTCTTCCACTATCCTCTCCAGCATCATTTTATTAAAATTTATTTATAAAACCTTCTCATAATTTATGATACTATGAGACTATAAAGCCTTCAAAACTTTATACTCCGAACCATATGTCAAAACCAACGCAACAATCAACGCTATAAATAATATATATCCACTAAATATTAAATAATACCAACCTTTACCATATAAAACCCCCCTTCCTATTAAAGCTAATTTTCCTAACTTCACTCACCCTAATATTATTCCATCTAATAATAAATCAAAACCAAAAAACACTCACAAAATTAGAATACAACAAAGCAAAATAACCTCCTTAAATTTACTAATTACCGGATACCGTTCTGCCGATAAAGCTGTAGAATATACAAATACTACCAACATACCCCCTATATAAATTAATAAAAGAATCAAAGCCATAAAAGATAATCCCATCAAACTACACAGAAAACAACCAGACACAGCCACCAAAACCAAACCCAACGCCCCATAATAAGGAGATAATCTATAAAATACAAAAGTTCTCCCTAAAAACATTAATACTAATAAAAAATAGATAATCATTATATATAACAGAAATGATAAGCCCCCTACGAAAGTCTCACCCTCTATTTAAAATAATTAAAAATTCATTAATCGACTTACCTAGTCCTAGCAACCTCTCTATATGATGGAAATTTGGATCCCTCCTAGGTCTTTGCCTTACTATACAAATACTAACAGGACTATTTTTAGCCATGCATTATACTCCAGATGCTTCCCTCGCTTTCTCTTCCATTAGTCACATTTGTCGAGACATAAAATACGGATGATTATTACGAAAAATACATGCTAAAACAGCCTCCCTATTTTTCTTATGTATGTACTTTCACATAGGTCGAAGAATATATTATGGATCATATATTAAAAAAAAAACATGAAACATAGGAGTATTACTCCTCCTACTTACCATGCTAACCGCCTTTGTTGGATACGTTCTTCCATGAGGACAAATGTCATTCTGAGGAGCTACTGTTATTACTAGCCTAATGTCCGCAATCCCATACATCGGACCAACCATTGTTCAATGAATATGAGGAGGATTTTCCGTAGATAAAGCTACCCTCACCCGATTTTTCGCCTTCCACTTTTTATTCCCTTTTATAATTATAGCCCTATCTATTATCCACCTATTCTTCCTTCACCAAACAGGATCAAAAAATCCAACCGGAATAGACTCCTCCATAGATAAGACCCCGTTTCATACCTATTTTTCTACAAAGGACACTACAGGTTTCATAATACTCTTTATACTCCTTACCACCATAGTATTACTCTATCCTCTAATATTAAAAGACCCTGAAAACTTCAAACCAGCTAATCCTCTTGTTACCCCCATTCATATACAACCCGAATGATATTTCCTTTTCGCCTATGCAATCCTTCGCTCTATTCCTAAAAAGTTAGGAGGAGTAATAGCTCTTATTTCCTCTATCCTTATATTATTCATAATCCCCATACTCCACAATTCAAACAAACAAGCCAATACATTTCGACCAATTTCCCAACACCTTTTTTGAATTTTAATAATTACATTTATAATCTTAACATGAATTGGAAGCCAACCTGTTGAAGAACCCTTCATTATACTAGGACAAATAACTTCCATCTTATATTTCACCTTATTTATAATTTTAATTCCTCTCACCAGTATAATAGAAAATAAATTAACTTCTTACAAAGATAGCTTAAAAAAAAAGCAAAGCACTGAAAATGCTAACATAAAGGTTTAAATCCTTTTCTTAGTAACCGACTTGGTCCTAATCCTTTTCTTAATCTTTTCTATAATGATACATGCTAGTTAATTTTAACACCACCGTGAGTATAAAAAATATAAAAAGATTACAAGTCAACTAAATTTTTACGGTATCAGAATTCAATATATTCAAAAACACCTAGAAAACCCACACCTGCAGTACTTAACATTTCTCAATAAGTAAAAGCTTGACCAAGTAATAGAAAAATGAATTGGTAAATTATGTGCCAGCCACCGCGGTTATACATAAAATTCGAGTTAAGAAAATACGGTAAAAACTGTGGTAAAAACATCTCTAATGCCCTGAAATAGAAAAAAACTTTAGCAGTAATAAGCTCTACAGTAATATAATTTCATTAACGTTAATTCAATTTCAGATTATTGACTCCACTAAAGCTCCAAAATAAACTGGGATTAGATACCCCACTATAAGAGCAATAAAACTTAATCAAAACCCGGAGAACTACGAACTAAAGTTTAAAACTCAAAGGACTTGGCGGTTTTCTACACCTATCTGGAGGAGCTTGCTATCTAACCGATAACCCACGTAAAACCTCACCAACTTTTGATTCCAGCCTGTATACCATCGTCGTCAGTCTACCTTTCAAAAGCAGTATACACAATGACCTTTTTTCTTAACGCCAGATCAAGGTGCAGCTTATAAGTTGGGGATAAGTGAGCTACTATAATTTAACAAAAAATAAAAATATGAAAAAATGAATGAAACTTCATTTAGAAACAGAATTCAGTAGTAACGGCTAAACAAATAGAAAATAACCGTGAATACTCAGCTCTAGAATACGCACACATCGCCCGTCACTCTCGTCACCAGATGAGAAAAGTCGTAACACAGTAGGCGTATTGGAAAATGTGCCTGGAAAAAATCTTTATAGTTGAATACAACGACAGCTTTTCACGCTATAAGTTTGGGTTAAACCCCCAATACAGATTGTCTTAAAAGCTAAAAAGCAGTTAATTTTGTAAATTAAAAGATAAAGGGTTTAAATCCTTTGTAAGACTCTATAAGATATATGCCCATAATATCTTCCCCTCCCCCTCCAGGGACTCTCTTATATATAGATTAGGGCACTACAAAGCATTCTTCCAGAAATAGTCTTATCTTTCTATCCTTCAATTGTCAATCATCGTTTTTTTTATCTCTCCTTTCCTACATAAGTACACTTTTTAATAACAGCTATACTAAACGGGGATTATGATTTCTGTTTCCAGGATTATCTATTTTTTTACTATCATGTCCTTCTACACTCTTTGCAAAATCAACTATTTTACTTTGTTATTATACGCAAAGTAAAATAAAACTTAAATTTTTTTATAAAATTTTCATTTTTTTTCAAAACTTTTTTTAACACCTATTTTTAAACATTCGTGTTATTTTTTTGGTCCTTTCGTACTAAAAAAAATCAACTTTTCGTGGATAGAAACTGACCTGGCTTACACCGGTCTGAACTCAGATCACGTAAGATTTTAATGGTCGAACAGACCAACCTCTAGAAACTACTGCATCTCTAGGAAATCTCGATCCAACATCGAGGTCGCAAACTTTTTTATCAATATGAACTCTCCAAAAAAATTACGCTGTTATCCCTACGGTAACTTATTCCTTTATCGCTATACAGCGGATCCTTCTAACAGAAAGTGTTATTTCTTATTTTTTAATGGAGGATATTTTTTCTCCATGATTGCCCCAATCAAAACCTTTATACCTAAAATTTATTATTCTTAAAATAATATCATATAATCAAAAACTTAATCTAATTAGCCTTATCAAATAACAACCATTATAGACATGTATAATTAAAGCTCGATAGGGTCTTCTCGTCCTACGAATAAATTTCTGCTTCTTCACAAAAATATTAAATTCAAGATATAAGAAAGAGACAGCTTAACCTCCGTCTTGCCATTCATACCAGCCTCTATTTAAGAGGCAAATGATTATGCTACCTTTGCACGGTCAAAATACCGCGGCCGTTTAACTACGTCACTGGGCAGGCAGAACTCTTTATATCTTAATAATTTTACAAAGAGCGATGTTTTTGGTAAACAGGCGAGGTAAAATTTTGCCGAGTTCCTTTTCCTTATATTAATAAAAACCTATCTCCTGAGTTGGAAGACAACTTATAAAAATTTTTTCCCGTTAAATTATAATATTTTATCCTTCCTTAGTTAGGAATGAATAACTTACAACCGATAGTATTCTTTACTCATTTAAGCATTATATCATGTAACTACATACAATTTTTTAATAATTAAAAATAACTTCAGACTTAATTCTAATATTATTTGATTAAACACCAACAATATAAGCTTTAACGCTTTCCCAAAAGATAGATGCTATTAATCCTACTTACCTTTTTGTTCTTTCACATTTATAAAACTTTCATCTTTAATTTATTATTAAGGCTTTTTCCTACTTAACAGACAAGCTTATCCCTATCTGTCTTAAAATAAAAAATTATAACTTATTTTATTTTCTTCATAAAAAATTCATTAATATTATAAGTTTATACTTGACTAAAATCAATTTCTTAAAAAACCAGCTATCTCTTAGTACGATAAACATTTCACATCTAATGTATCCTCAAAACTTACTACTGCAACAGTAAAATTTTTTTTCTCTTAAAGAAAGAAAACACTAGCTCACTAAGTTTCGGGATACAAAATCATAATTGATTAATCTTACTCAACCATCATACAAAAGGTATAAACAATAACTTTTTCTTTTCTATTTTTTTTACTAACTCTTTCAATCTTCCTTCACAGTACTATTACTATAGCTTTTATAAAAAAATTTCTTATTACAATACTTTTTTCTAATAAATTTATCAATATTTTGATAATTTCTAATTTTCTAAAGAATAATACCTTAACTTAACAAGCTAATTTTTTAACTTTTATTAATATATAACATATT